GGTACTAGCCCATAACGATCAAAGTCAAATCGGGAACCTATTAATGAGGCAAATTCAATGAAACAACAACTGGTACCATAAAGAAGTGGCCATAGGCTGGAAAGTCTTGACCAATTTGAAAGATCATTTAACGTAGTTGAAATAACTGAATTTTTTGTTGTTCGATCAAGTACGGGAAACTTAATGGAATTCATAATTGTTTCAATGGTTTTTTTTTTACTTTTTTTTATTGTTATTGTACAAGTATTCAGGAAACGAACTAAGACCATTCCAACGCTCCTTTTCGCCATGCATAAACTAAACCAAGAATTAGGATAAGCACGAAAATGAAAGCTTCTATAAAAGCGGATACCCCCAGTACATCGAAACTCATTGCCCACGGATACAGAAAAACTGTTTCAACATCAAAAACAACAAAAACTAGAGCAAACATATAATAACGGATTCTAAATTGTAACCAAGCATCCCCGATCGGTTCTATACCTGATTCATAACTAGAAAGTTTCTCTGGCCCCTTCCTAATTGGAGATAAAACCCCGGAAATTAGAAATGCCAAAACAGGAATAGCACTTGATATTATTAAAAATGCCCAGAAAATATCATATTCGTAAAGCAGAAACATAGACGAACTCCTATGAATGTGGAAAAAATGCCCGCTTAGTCAATTCCAATCGGAGTGGATTGGGCAAGGGATATAGAACTCTTGAGTCAAAACAAAATTTTAGGTTAATCGAATCATTTATTTTAGTTTGGTTGCTGTAGTAGACGTCTCATTTTAAGATTTATTGATTGTAATCTTATTTTCAGTACACTTATTACTTAATATTTCCATGTTTCTATTACTAATAGTTTCTAATATTAATAATATAATATTAATATGATTAATAACTAGTAATTTTTTTTATTTCGGTTTCTTAAATTTTGTTTATGTTTTATTTATAAAAAAAACAAATTTATAAAAATATCTTCGTTTTTAAAATTCTGACGTATCAAAAAATTCACTTACGACTATGAAAATGAATGAAGAAAAAAAGATTATTCTAAAACGTTTATTCTAAACAAGTCCGTGTGATAAAAAAAGTTCTTAAATTTTGTTTATGTTTTATTTATAAAAAAAACAAATTTATAAAAATATCTTCGTTTTTAAAATTCTGACGTATCAAAAAATTCACTTACGACTATGAAAATGAATGAAGAAAAAAAGTTTATTCTAAAACGTTTATTCTAAATTAGTAAGTATCTATCTAGATATATCGATAGATAGTGATTGGATCCATTGAAATTAAATGAAATCAAATTTGGTTTTCCGTTTTATTCTGAACGATCCCCAGGACTTATGGTTTAAGATATGGGAATTTTTTTTATGAACAAAAAAATTGAAAGTAACCAGTTTAAAAATAAAGAATACAATAATAAGTCAAAAATTTTCCAATTTTTTTGATTTGAATGTCATTTATTAGAATAAATTTATTAGTTAGGGCTATACGGATTCGAACCGTAGACCTGCTCGGTAAAAGAGCTCGAACTTATTATTATCAAAATGATTCGAACTCTTTCAAAGACCCAACATGCATTTTTTTTTTTGCATTGGGCTCTTTCATTAACTGATAGAAAGATCAGTTAGTCTACCATATTTTTTCTTAAAAAAATAAGATAAGAAATGGTTCCAAGTACTCTGATTGATTATTTTTTAATTCTAATACAATACAGAAGAACTACCAAAGTGTTTCAAAGAAGGGTTGGGTTCTCTTGACGTAGGTTTGCTTTTGGTCTAGATCAACTTAAGTTAAATATAGTCTCTACCATCCTGATTAAAAAATTAAATATGAAACTTGATACACCTTAAGGTTCATAGGACGAAAAGAGCATTTTTGAGTTCCTTATACTCATTCTGCCTAGCATTAAGTAGACTGGGTATTCACCCTATCAATATCTCAAATCAATGATGGGTTCTATTGATACCCTACCTAAATGGGGTACTTTAATAGGACCTAATGTCAGGCTGTTGTTCTCCTCTTTTTCCTAAAAAAAAGTCATGGAGTAAGACATCGATTTATTAATAAGATCAATCAATTGGTTTGATTGCGTGATGGACTCCTCTGAAAAACTTTGGCGCACGTGTAAACGAGGTGCTCTACCTAACTGAGCTATAGCCCTTGTGTTTATGATACACATTTTATCTTATCATGTAGATAATTTCTTGTCAAGATTAATATTACACGATCGAACATTATATTATATATCTTTCATCTCGTTGTTTATTGGTATTGCTTAGAAATAATATTGGATTTATAATCCTATCGATGTGATAAGTATCCCCTTGCCCTCTCTTTACGATGATAAATAACCTACTTAACTCAGTGGTTAGAGTATTGCTTTCATACGGCAGGAGTCATTGGTTCAAATCCAATAGTAGGTATAACTTATTAGACACCATGATCAATGGTGTCTAATAAGTTTTTGTAACTAGCTTTTTTTCTTTTATTGTTTTTCTCGCTTTTTGATCCTATTTTTTTGTCTTTTTTTTTTTTTTTTACACGTCAGCTAGTTACAAAATCAAATCGTATTGAGAGCCTCGACTCGTGTCCGAGCTCGTCTGAGAGCTAGATTTGCCTCAATTGTTTGTCTCTTGCCTTCAGCTTTTCTCAAGTTAGCTTCTGCTATTTCAAGAGTTTGCTGAGCTTCTTGTGGATCAATGTCACTATTCTTCTCTGCCTCATTTACTAAAATAGTAATTTCATTATTGCCTATTCTAGCAAAACCGCCCATCAGAGCCATTGTTAACCATTGGTTATTAAGGCGTATTTTCAAAATACCTATATCAACAGCTGTGGCAATCGGCGCGTGATTTGGTAATACGCCAATTTGTCCACTATTAGTAGATAAAATAATTTCTTTTACTTCTGAATCCCAAACAATTCGATTCGGAGTCAGTACACAAAGATTTAAGGTCATTTCTTCAATTTACTCTCCATTTCTAAGTTCGTAGCCTTCGCAGTAGCTTCATCGATGTTACCCACTAAGTAAAAGGCCTGTTCAGGAAGAGAATCAAATTCTCCGGAAAGGATCAATTTAAACCCTCTAATTGTTTCCGCTAGACCAACATATTTTCCCGGAGAACCTGTAAATACTTCTGCTACGAAAAAAGGTTGTGATAAGAAACGCTCAATTTTTCGTGCTCTTGCGACGGTTAAGCGATCCTCTTCGGATAATTCGTCCAACCCCAGGATAGCTATAATGTCCTGAAGCTCCTTGTAACGTTGTAAAGTTTGCTTGACTTGTTGCGCAGTTTCATAATGTTCCTCGCCAACGATTCGAGGTTGTAGCATAGTTGACGTTGAATCTAAAGGATCTACCGCTGGATAGATACCTTTAGCAGCTAATCCTCTTGATAGTACGGTAGTCGCATCTAAATGTGCAAATGTGGTGGCAGGAGCGGGGTCAGTCAAATCGTCTGCAGGTACATAAACTGCTTGAATAGAGGTTATGGACCCTTTTTTCGTAGAAGTAATTCTTTCTTGTAAAGTACCCATTTCGGTACTAAGGGTGGGTTGGTAACCCACAGCGGAAGGCATTCTACCCAATAAAGCGGATACCTCGGATCCCGCTTGGACGAAACGGAAGATATTGTCGATAAATAGAAGTACGTCTTGCTCATTAACATCTCGGAAATATTCTGCCATAGTTAAGGCAGTCAGACCAACTCTCATACGAGCTCCCGGCGGTTCATTCATCTGGCCGTAGACTAGGGCTACTTTGGATTCCGCAAGGTTTTGTTCATTAATGACTCCAGATTCTTTCATTTCCATGTAAAGATCATTTCCTTCACGAGTTCGTTCGCCTACTCCACCAAATACGGATACACCACCATGAGCTTTGGCAATGTTGTTGATCAATTCCATAATTAGTACTGTTTTACCCACGCCAGCCCCACCGAATAGTCCGATTTTTCCCCCACGACGATAAGGGGCCAAAAGATCCACTACTTTAATTCCTGTTTCAAAAATGGATAATTTTGTATCTAATTCTATAAAAGCAGGCGCGGATTTATGGATAGGAGATGTTGTGCGAGTATCGACAGGACCTAAATTATCAACAGGTTCCCCAAGCACGTTGAAAATTCGTCCTAGAGTCGCTCCGCCGACTGGAACACTTAGAGGACTTCCCATATCAACCACGTCCATTCCTCTCTTTAAACCCTCAGTCGCGCTCATAGCTACAGCTCTAACTCGATTGTTTCCTAATAATTGCTGTACTTCACAAGTCACATTAATTTCTTGACCAAGAGTATCTCGACCCTTAACCACCAGAGCATTGTAAATATTAGGCATCTTGCCCGGGGGAAAGGCTACATCCAGTACCGGACCAATGATTTGGGCAATACGTCCCAGGTTTTTTTTTTCACGTATTGAAACCTCTGGATCCGAAGTAGTAGGATTTATTCTCATAATAAAAAAAATATGTTAAATTTTGTTGCGAAATTTTTCGAATACAGAAAAAATCTTCGATAGTAAATTGCTCGGTTAATTCAATAATAAATGGGAGTAAGCACTAGATTTTATTGGTACCACCCAAGCGAATGTGCAATTCAATTTTTCCTTATTCAATTTCAATGAAGGAATAGTCATTTTCAAGCTCAACTAACCGAAACCTAGTTTTAAAATAAAAAATATATGAATAAAAATTTTGTGGAAAGTCTTTGATTTATTTATCATAATAGGCAAGACTTTGTTTTATCTAGCCAATTCGAAACGGAACTCTATTTATGATTCATTATTTCGATCTCATTAGCCTTTTTTTCATATTTTCATTTTAGCATATCCGATTATGCGGCCCATCGATATCATCCCTTTATCAACCCCCCCCTTATTTTTCATTTTCATGGATGAATTCCGCATATTGTCATATCTAGGATTTACATATACAACATATATTACTGTCAAGAGGGATTTTATTATTATTTTAATATGAAATATTTCGATTTATAAAAAGTCAAAGAT